TAACTCGGGAAATAACCAAAGTGCCTTCCTACAGACACACATTAAACTTCAAGTGTTTCAACTAAGGGTGCCAAAAAAGACACATCTAGAGACCCGAAACCTCTTACATTACAGTTTATGCTACCTTAGTCCATATTTATTTATAGTTAAAAAAATACATTACTACGTCCTAAAGCAGGACCCCGTGATTGGAAGTCACGAATACTATATTATAATAACGTAGTATATTTAAACTAATCAGCCCAGTCAAGCCCTCCTTTTACCCACTCATAAACTAAACCTAAAACTAATAAAGAAAGAAAAAAAACCCCTCAAAAAAAAGCAACCCTTACTTTATATGAAAAAGACGAGACCAAGGGAATTAACAAAACTATTTCTAAATCAAAAATTAAAAACAGAATAGCAACTAAGAAAAACCGGAAAGAAAAAGGAGTACGGGGAGAATTAATAGGGTCAAAACCACACTCATAGGGACGCTCCTTTTCTGAGTAAGCTTTACGAACTGGTAAAAAGTGACCTAAGAAAAAAAGAAAACAACAAATTATGAAAACTAAAACAAGAATCCTTAACATTTAAACAATAGAACCCCATCAATAAATAAAAAGGTACAAAAAGATTCAGACCACATCAACAAAATGTCAATATCAAGAAGCTGCCTCAAAACCGAAATGGTGTCCAGTAGAAAAATGTCTTAAATATAAACGTACTAAACACACAAACAAAAAAATCGTACCTATAATAACATGCATCCCGTGAAAACCAGTAGCAACAAAAAAAGTAGAACCATAAACACTGTCCGCTATTGTAAAAGGAGCTTCGATATATTCCCACCCTTGTAAACCAGTGAAAAAAAGGCCTAACAGCACAGTAATAGTAAGAGAGATAAGGGAATCTCGACGGTTACCCTCTAGTATAGTACGATGAGCTCAAGTTACTGTCACACCGGACCCTAACAAAATAGCAGTATTAAGGAGAGGGATAGCAAAAGGGTCTATAGTTTCAACCCCAACAGGAGGTCAGCAACAACCAATCTGCGGTGTCGGAGCCAAAGCACTATGGAAAAAAGCTCAAAAAAAGGAAAAGAAAAACATTATCTCTGAGACAATAAACAAAACCATCCCGCAACGAAGCCCTCTAGTAACTGCTAAAGTATGAGCCCCCATAAAAGTGCCCTCACGAATTACATCTCGCCACCAGCAATAACAAGTTAAACAAAAAATTAAAAAACCTAAAATTAAAAGAAAAACATTATTTTCATGAAACCACATAACTAACCCAGTAGTAAGCACAAAAGCTCTACAAGCCCCCGCTAAAGGCCAAGGACTAGGATCAACTATATGAAATGGGTGTTGATGAGTCATACAAACTAAAAGCAGTATATTAATCTAAAATCTATTTACAAAGTAAAGATTTTATCAAATATCTCTAAAATTTTTAAAAATCCCTTTACTACCCCCTTACGGATTTTTCATCTTCCTTAGTTTTATAAGAAAAACACACTAACATTTTTTTGTGTTATTTTTTTTATATATAAAAATCATTCTAACACAAAAGAACTAATTTTTTGTAAGAGAAGAAAAAACTTCATTTTTGGGTCATGAGCCCAATAGCTTCAAATTAGCTGACCTTACTTTTTTAATTTCTTTTTCTTAAATATAAAGAAGACAGGATTCAAACCTGCTCAGCCCAATTATCGGTTGAACTCTCTTTCAAAGAACTTCTTCTCAATCAAATATATTTAGTATTAACCATTGATAATATGACCTCATTCCTTTCGTACTAAAGATCAACCAATCGTAGATAGAATCTGACCTGGCTCACGCCGGTCTAAACTCAGATCATGTAAGGTTTTAATGGATGAACAATCCAACCCTTAAAAGCTGCTACACCCTTAGGACACCCTAATCCAACATCGAGGTCGCAAACTCTTCTGTCAATGTGAACTCTCAAGAAGAATAACGCTGTTATCCCTGCGGTAACTTTCTCTAATTACCATTAATTAATGGGTCTTTTTTCTTTGAGGATAATAATCCTTAGTAATATATGAAAGATATATTTCTTTCACGGTTGCCCCAACCAAAGTCCAACAAAGTAAAAAATAAAAGATCCCTATTTCGCACATGTTTATCCATATAAAGAACTAAAGCTCGACAGGGTCTTCTCGTCCCACGAAAATATAAAAGCATCTGCACTCTTAATTAAATTTTAAACTCCTAAAAAAGAGACAGCTTAACTCCGTAAACCCATTCATTCCAGACCCCATTTAAAGGCCAATTGATTATGCTACCTTTGCACGGTCAGGATACCGCGGCCGTTTAATAAGTATTTCTTATCACTGGGCAGGGACCACCTCTTATGAAAAACAAGAGACTATGTTTTTAGTAAACAGTCGAAGTAAAATTTTGCCGAATTCCTTTTCCTTAGTTATTAATTTTATTCTCACTTGAGTTAGTAGACAGTAATATAGATAACCACTCTCGAAATTTTTATCTATCTATAAATTAGAAACTGTTTAAACAACAAAATAAGACTTTTCTACTAATTTAAAAATTATCTACCTTTAAAAAGGTACCTAGATAGTTTAAAGGAGGTACAATTAAATTATATATAGTATTAACCAGTGAAAGCTAACAAGCTTTAACGCTATTACATATGATGGCTGCTACTAAGCCTACAGAATAAAATTCACACTTTTTATAATAACTTTTCCTAACTATTAGGTTGTTTCCTAAAAATAAAGAGCTTATCCCCTTTATTTTAAACAAAGCCATAAAAACTCTGTATGTCTTAAAACAATTTTTCTAGGAACCAGTTATTTCCGTGTACGATTGGCATATAACCACTATAATCTCTTATTTATTTACTACTGCAACAGTAAAAGAAATTCTACTAACAAGAAAAAGATTATAGATCACACAGCTTCGGGTATTGTTAACAACAACTAAACAACTCTTATAACCATTATGCAAAAGGTACGCTAAAAGCTTCTTTATTAAATTTAATTATTATATTCCCTCAAGGTACTCTCTATATAGTCTTAATCCCAAATCAATACTTTTACTATGGGTATGGTTATTTCCTTTAAAAATGATAAAAAACAATAAATCCGTTTTAGACTAAAATTAGAATATTATTGAACAAGTTAGAAATGACCTAACAACTAGAGCTTCAAAGGCTCTTATTTTCCTTAAACTACTATTCATGAACCTTATAAAAAGGTCTTCCCCTCCTTTATATAAAAGGTCGACTATCTTTTTCTAAAAACCTAAAAAATTAGCTACCAAAAATTTTTGCGTTTTTTTAACAAAATCTGCAATTATAAAAAAGAAATACAAGAGCCACTCAACACCATCAAAGTAATGTTAAAACAGAATATTCCAACACTAAAAGGCAAAAAACTCTTTCAAGTTAAATACATTAAATTATCATATCGGAAACGTGGAAAAGAAGACCGCACTCATAAAAAAGAAAAAACTAGAAATATTACCTTGCAAGAAAAAAATAGTAAACCAAACAAATTCAAGCTTGTTCTATGAAAGAACAACAACACCGTAAGAACTTTCATAAAAATTATTTTGGAGTACTCAGCTATAAAAAATAAAGCAAAAGGCCCCCCTGAATACTCAACATTATAACCAGACACTAACTCGGACTCACCCTCAGTAAGATCAAAAGGAGCACGGTTAGTCTCAGCTAAAGTAGATATAAACCACATAATAAACAAGGGAAACTGAGAAAAAATGAAAAAAGTAGACTTTTGACAATTAGAAAAATCTATTAATGAAAAAGAACCTACTCACAGCACTAAGCTCAATAAGATTAAACCTAGACTTATTTCATAAGAAATAGTTTGGGCTACAGCCCGAAGACCTCCTAACAAAGCATACTTTGAATTAGATGATCAACCAGCCCCTAATAAAGAATAAACCCTTAAACTAGATACACCTATAATTAGAAGTAATTTCAATTTAATTTTCAAAGTATTTTTAGGAAAGGGCAATAAAGACCATAAAAAAAGGCCTACAACGATAAACACCAAAGGGGATAGTAAAAATAAAAAAGGCGAGGCCCTAGAAGGTATCACTGGCTCCTTAATAAATAACTTCATAGCATCCGCAAAAGGTTGCAACAAACCATAAGGACCAACTACTTTAGGTCCCTTACGAAGTTGCGTATAACCTATAACCTTTCGTTCTAACAATGTTAAAAAAGCCACAGAAACAAGAATAGGAATAAGAAAAAGTAAAAACTGAACTACTAACATAATAACATATTAAGAGTAGGATTCTAACCTACGGTAAAAGGGCTTAGGCCTTTTGCATTAACTCTTTGCTACCTCAACAATAAAAACTATAATACACCGAAATCACAGAATTGAGCTGCAAATCTCCAAGCTTAGCAGGCAGGAAATAACCTATCTTCGGCTAAACTAACTATAACAAATATATCGGCAACAACTAAAATATCTTCTTAACAAAAACATATACCCGGATTACCTAAAATAAGAATTAAAGGAACCAAATGAAGAATAACTAAACAATGCTCACGAGGAGTAAAAACAGAAATTTTCAGGAAAAAATCAGGGACAAAACCAGTGCAAGTCTTTTGGAAAATAAATAAAGAGTAGATGGAAGAATAAACCAGGGAAGCCCCTAAAATAACTATATATAAAACCCTAGCTCTTAGAGCAGATATTATTACTCAGATCTCCCCAATAAAATTAGGCACGGGCGGCAAACCAAGATTAAAAACACAAGACAACAACCACCAAATAGGCATTAAAACAGAAAGACCCTTTAAACCACGAGTAACCTTTAAAGTTCGAGAACCTCTTCGCTCATAGATTAAGTTTGCCAAGCAAAATAAACAAGAAGAGATTAAACCGTGCGCCACCATAAGCATCAAAGCCCCGCTAACACCCCAAGATGTGTTTAATAAAATCCCACCAGCGACTAAACTCATATGACCAACAGAAGAATAAGCTATTAGGGCCTTTAAATCAGTCTGACGAAGACAAATTATTCTAGTGACTAACCTTCCTCAAAAACAAAAAGTAGACACATAATAACCTAGAGTACTAGTGATAAAACCTCTAATACGGATTAGACCATAACCTCCTAACTTAAGAAGTAGAGCTGCTAGAAGCATAGAACCAGCCACAGGGGCCTCAACATGAGCCTTTGGTAATCAAAGGTGAAAACCATAAATAGGCAACTTCACCAAGAACCCTATTACACTAAACAGCCACCAAATAGAAATAAGCCTAAAAGAGTATTTTTGGTGAGGTACTTGTACAAGTCTACCAAAAGACATGAAACTAGTATCCATTATAAAATATAAAGAAAATAACCTAATGATTAGAGGGAAAGAACCAACCAACGTGTAAAAAACAAAGTAAAACCTTGCCTGAATACGCTCCTTCTGCCTCCCCCACCGAGCAATTAAAACTAAGAGGGGTATAACCCTAGACTCAAAAAAGATAAAATAACCAACCAAAGTTTTTACTAAGAAACAAAAATACAAGAATAAACCTATAATTAAAATACTTAATAAAAAACCTTTTATATTAGTTTTTCTACCAACTACTTTAAAGCTAGCCATTATACAAAGAAAAATTATTATAGAACTCAAAACTATCAAAGGATACGACACATTATCTATGTAAAAAAAACTTAATACCACCCGCCCACTAGAAAAAAAAAGAGACGAAACGAAGGAAAAAAGAATACAAGAAACCCTCACTAAGGACCAAGATCGTCTACCCTTTATGAATAAGAGAGAAAACGATACAAATAACGAACCTATAATTACACCTAACATTTGTTTAGGGAAGTGACAGAATATGTGTTTGACTTGAAATCAAAAGATAGAGGTAATAACCCTCTCTTCCCTTTCTTTTATATAAGTTAGGATAGCTTCAGTGTTCAAAGCTTAGCGTTGAAAATGCTAGACCGTAGGTTAAACTCCTACTCTTAACAAAAGTTTGGTTCTAGCTTTTTTATCTGGTAATTCTATTATGCCACATGCAAAGGTTTACCTAAACCAGTCTATAAGCATAAGGGAAATTAAACCAAAAAAGTACAAAAATAGACGGCCAGCAGTGCTTAGTATTTTACTCTCCTAGAAATAGGGAATAAGAAATAGAATTGTATAAGAGAGGGTTAAGATACGTGCCAGCAACCGCGGTTAAACGTTTCTCTCAACTAGATTAAAACCTAAATTTTTATGTTAATAACTCTATTTAAAATAATTGAAAAACAGTGAAATGTTAAAAAGTAAACAATAAAATAGTGAAACCAAGAAAAGAAATAAATAAACTGGGATTAGATACCCCACTATAATTTCATGCAACATCGGGGACTACGGTTTATACAACAATGTAACTAAAACCCAAAGAACTTGGCGGCATTCCACCCCTAACCAGAGGAGTTTGTACTATAAACGATAATCCGCGAGGAACCTTACCAGCCTTAGCAAATCAGCCTGTATACCTCCGTCGTCAGTTAACCTCTCGAGAGTGTTAGCCTAACAGTGAAAAACACATGACTTCAGGTCAAGGTGCAGCTTATAGGCTGGCAGATATGAACTACAAAGGTTTCCACAAAAGCAGAAAAGTGTTGATATACACCTAAAAAGGAGGATTTGGTAGTAATTTTTACAAAGAAGAAAAAAATGAATATAGAAATGGAACGTGCACAAATCGCCCGTCACTCTCGTCGAAAGAGGAGATAAGTCGTAACAAAGTAGAGGTACCGGAAGGTGTTTCTAGGCACCTATAGTAAAATTATTACAGTAGCTTTTCAAGCTAGAGTTCTAAGTTAGATTCTTAGTAGGAGTTCAACTTTTCTTCAAGAAAAAAATTAACAGTCTTAGGGCTTAGTTAAAAATATATAATATTAGGATGTCAGCCTAAAGTTGCACCCTTTTGCAGCCCTAGTTTACCTCCATAAAACCTTTTTATGTAAAACACGTAATTAAACCCGTAAAATCCTATTATGATGAGCCATACAATTTTAAGCTCTTACCTATTAATTTAAACAAAAACTCAAAAAACTCCTAATAAAAGTAAAGAAAATAAAGAAATCCTTAAAAATCAACCAGAAAATATAGACAGACTTAAAGGAATCGAATTAGACCTTCGGTAATTAACTAAAAACCCAACCCTAACCGGAAACAGAAGAAGGCCTAATTTAAAAGTTAACCGTAAATAATAAAATAAAGACAATAAAGTACCGAAAATTAATAAACCTAATGTCAAATAACCTCCTTTTACTCTTATAATATATATAGGAAGGAACTTTATTAAAAAACCACCAAAAGGTGGCAATCCCCCTAAAGAAATAGTCCCACAAATGACAAAAAAGACAAATCAAGAAAAGTAGCCAACCTTATATATACCAGCTAACCTTAAAAGATTCAAATAATAAAAAAGGAAAAACAGGACCCCGGAAACTGGTATATATAAAATAAACAAAATTAAACACAAAGAAGGTCTATAATATAAGGAAACAATTAACCAACCCATAAACCCTATAGAAGAAAAAGACAGTATCTTTCGTGTTTGAGTTTGATTTAAACCCCCTCAACCACTAATTAAAACAGAACTAACACCAACTATTAGCAACATCTCCCTCTTTATTTCTGCTTTAACTACAAACATTATGTAAAGAGGCGATATCTTTTGTCAAGTAGATAACAAAAAACCCTGAAGAAAACCCACCCCTTGTATAACCTCTGGAAACCACAAATGAAAGGGAGCAACACCCAACTTAATCAAAAGAGCTATAACTATAACAGAAGTCCCAGAAATACTAAACGAATTTAAACCCATCCCCCAATCACCAGAAGTACAAAGTATATTTATTCTGCCCATTAATAAGATAATCGCGGAAATGACGTTTACTAAAAAATACTTCAGGGAAGCTTCAACACTGCGAGCTGTTTTACTCAAAAAAAGGATCGGAATTACAGAAAAAGTGCCAACCTCTATAGCAACTCAAACTATTAATCAATGACAAAAAGAAATAACAACGATAGTTCTAATAAAAATAGAAATTAAAAGGAGAAAAGAAATTATACGTCTCATTCTTTATATAAATTAAATTATAAGTTAATGATTAATTTATAGCTAAAAGAACAATAGACCAAGGGGCAAAAACTACAACAAGTATCTCCAATGCCACAAATTGGTATTTTTTGATTAAACTATTTTACCCTTTCAATTACAAATCTCCGCTTATAGGAAAAGCCCAGAGGATAGTTTATTTAAAAACACTAACTTTGGGAGTTAGAAAAGATGACTTCAGCATCTCCTTTGAATTACAGCAACCCTAATTACGCCTTAAAAGTTCTAAGAACATTTGGTCTTGTAAACCAAAAAGCAAGTGTAACTCTTGTTAAGGCTAGGCGTAAATATAAAAACAGAATTAAAGCTAGTTAGCGTCTGGCCGTTAACCAGGAGACCGGAGATTAAAGCTCTTCTAATTCTAATAAAATAAACAAGGGAAGTATTTTTTCCTAGCTTATATAAAAGAAAGTTTAGCCTTTGATTATAGTTAATTATATAAATGAGAGGAGCATGACGTAAGAAACACCCTTTAGCCCGGATAGTAAAAAAATCCTTAATTGACCTTCCATCACCAAGAAATCTTTCAATATGATGAAATTTTGGATCTCTTTTAGGTTTATGCCTTATAATACAAATAGCAACAGGTCTATTCCTAGCAATGCACTACACAGCTGATATTTCTCTAGCCTTTTCATCAGTAGCCCATATATGCCGGGACGTAAACTATGGATGACTTCTTCGTAATACTCACGCAAAAGGTGCTTCTCTTTTCTTTTGTTGTCTTTATATCCACATAGGGCGGGGTATTTACTATGGCTCATATGTGAACCAAGAGACCTGAAACATTGGGGTAATTTTATTTTTAATCACTATGTTAACTGCTTTTGTAGGGTATGTGCTACCCTGAGGACAAATGTCCTTTTGAGGAGCCACAGTTATTACAAATCTTCTATCTGCAGTCCCTTACGTAGGAGAACTACTGGTTAAATGGGTTTGGGGAGGATACTCTGTAGGGAATGCCACTTTAACGCGATTTTATGCCTTCCACTTTCTTTTTCCTTTTATCTTAGTAGCTCTATCTATTATTCATCTGCTATTTCTTCATCAAACTGGGTCTAACAAACCAATAGGAGTCGACAGAAATTGTGACAAGACTCCATTCCACGTCTATTACTCTACCAAGGATTTATTCGGGTTCTTAGTTTTAATAACAATTATTCTTTCCCTAGCTTTCTTAAGACCTAAAGCTCTTACTGACCCAGAAAACTTTACACCAGCCAAACCCCTTATTACACCTATTCACATACAACCAGAGTGATACTTCCTATTTGCATACGCTATTCTACGGTCAATCCCTAATAAGTTAGGGGGTGTAATAGCTTTAGTAGCCTCCATATTAATACTTTTTATAGTACCTTTCACACACACGTCTAAAAACCAAACGAAATCTTTTCGGCCTCTTTCCCAAATTCTTTTCTGAAATATTGTAGCAGTGTTCATAATACTCACATGAATAGGGAGACAACCAGTAGAAGAACCATATATAATAATAGGTCAAATTACTTCCGTCTTATATTTTATATCTTTCACAGCCTTCCAACCTCTACTAGCAAAATTAGAGAAAACCCTTATTAATAGTGAAGTTATATAGCTTTTAGCTGTTTTTTTATGAATATTCAATATTACAACTATTTCAAACTCCTATCTTTTAAAATTAGTTCTCTTGTATTAGTTTACAACCCTAAAAGACACTATAGCCCAAGTAAAGTAGTCAACAAACGAACAAAAATCAGAGGACGACCTCTATTGGAAGCTTTGAAGGCCTCTAGTTTATTTTAACTTAGACTTTCGTTTAAACTAAATCAAGATAACTCGAGTTGCACGAGTATTTTTTCTGCGTAAAAGAAAACCTTAACTACTTTAGCTATATCTTGATGTATTAACACTATAAAATCAAAAGTAAATATTTATGTTTTTTGTTAAGAGTAGGAGTCTAACCCACGTTTAAGGATCCTAAATCCTTCGCATTAACTCTTTGCTATCTTAATATATAAAATAAAAGTACAAACCTAACAATTTTTTACTAAACTACAATATGAAGAAATGTAATAACTCTGTTCAAACTACTTAAAATTAATGACTCACTTTTTGCTCATAATAAAACTTCAAAAGAGCAGTAAATACATAAGCCTGAATTACAGCCACCCCAACCTCTAGTATAAAGAGAAGGTAAAGAGTTACAAGAATAAGAAAACTTGCTAATAAAGACAAGTCCATAATAATTCAAACAGCCACAGAAAACAAATATAATAACAGATGACCGGCTGTAATATTGGCTGCCAGCCGTAAACCTAAAGCTAGTGGCTGGATAAACAAACCAACAAACTCTATAATTACCATTAAAGGAACAAGAAACCAAGGAGTCCCAGAAGGTAAAAAGTGACTCACACGATGATTAAAATAAAAGAGAAAACCATAAAGCTGCATTGCCCCCCAAAAAGGTATAGCTAAACTAAAAGTAAAAGACACCTGACTAGTTAAAGTTAACCTATAAGGTAACATTCCAGTCATATTTATAATAAGTAAAGCCACGAACAAGGAATAAAGAGGAGCCACCCAAGGTTTAAAAGAGCTTCTGGAATCTCCGAAAAGAAACAAGGAAATACGCTTCACCCGAGAAGCGTAAAAAACCTGACGACGTGTTAAAGGTAGAACTCTACAACGAGAATCTATACTAATAAAAAACAATAAATAAGGCAACCAAAAAGCCATTCTTATAGGAACGATAAAAACTACATCTTCAACAAACTGTCCAAAAATAGAATTCAAAAACATTTAAAAATAATAATTCCACAACCGTCACTCCCAAATCTGCTTTATGTCCTTTCGTCGAGTAAAACCTAACACAGGAAAATAACTCTGTCTAAGAGAACTATACACAACAACAGAAAAAACAGCTCAAGCCATAACAAAATGATAAAAAAATCAAATTAGGTCCAATTGAGGCATTCTTAGGGGGTCTAAACCATCATTAACTTAAGAGGTTAAAGCTTTTAATTTAAGCTACCCAAAGAAACAGATCTATAAACTCATCTTCCGTACAGATATTACTACTCAACACTTATATAATAAAAACAATATTAGAGTGTATAAAAACGAAAAAAGTAAGAGCTTTACAAAGCTTCTGATATTTTACAGACATCTGTTTTAAATAAACTATCCTACCTTTCTTTTCCTATAATAAAACTAAAAAAACTAAACCAAAAAGCAAAAATATAACAACATACTTCTTTAAATAGCCTAAATGGATAGCCTGATTTGTCTGAGTTAACAAAATAGAAAATAAACCTACACCCTGAGGGCCTACACTTTCGCCTCACCCTCGATCAAGACTAACTCCAAAACCACTAGACAGTCTCCCTCTTAGAAAAGTGGAGAAAAAATGGAGAATATTATTTCAGTACCACTGCCCCCTAAAAAAGTTAGAAAACTTAAAGTAAAGTCCCCTTAAAGGCATTTTAACATAAAACAAAACAGAATAAAATAATCCCCCTATAGTTACAACCAAAGGTAAAAGCTTGACAAACCCCAATAAAAAAAATGTAGGTAAATTTAAGAAATAGCAAGTTAGCAATCACCCAAAGAGGACTGCACCGAAGGACAGCCGAATAATTGGGTTAGTCAAATTATAGTTCTCTTCCCTTATTGGTTTAACTCTTACTACAGAGCTTTTTACTGAACTGCATAAATAAATAATTCGTCCTCTATAAGCTGCAGTTAAAAAAGTAGCCATAACAAGGAATAAAACACCAAGAAAATTAAACGAAGAATTAGAAATTCTCTCCAGGATTAAATCCTTTGAATAAAAACCTCTGAAAAAAGGAATACCAGTCAAAGCAACCCTGCCTATCACCAAACAAGAAAAAGTAACAGGCATTGATAAACTAACCCTCCCCATCTTACGTAAATCTTGGTCTTTTCCTAGACTATGAATTAAACTCCCAGAACACAAAAAAAGCATCGCCTTAAAAAAAGCATGAGTACATATATGGAAAAAAGCTAGAAATGGTTGCCCAAAACCAATACAAGCAACCATAAGCCCAAGCTGTCTAGTTGTAGAATACGCAACTATCTTCTTTATATCATACTGAAAAATAGCCGTAGTGGCTGCAAAGAAACTAGTTAAACCACCAAGAATAATACAAGCGCTAGAAAATTTTAATCTATAACACCTCAACCTCCTCACACGAACCAAAAGAAAAACCCCAGCTACAACCATGGTTGATCTATGCAACAAAGCAGAAACAGGAGTAGGACCTTCCATAGCCGCGGGCAACCAAGGATGAAAAAAAAACTGAGCTGACTTTCCTGATGCAGCTAAAAGACTAGAAAATAATAAAAGATCTAGTTGTCAACCAGAGGACATAGAAAAAGTAATATTAATTCTCCAGGAACCAAAAAGGAATAGACCAAAAAAAACCAATAAAACTATACCTAAGTCTCCAACACGATTGTAAATTATAGCTTGTATAGCTGCCCTTTGGGCTTCTAAACGGGTTCTTCACCAACCTATTAATAGAAAAGATAAAAACCCAACTCCCTCCCAACCAATAAAAAGGAGAAAAAATCTACTAGAACAAGTAAGTAACAACATTTTAAACAAAAAAATTAAAAGGAGACGATAAAATTTCACGGATAAAGGATCCTCCTTCATATAATAAACAGAAAACTCCAATATAGACCAAGAAACTAAAAAGGCCACTAAAAAAAAATAAACTGAATAAAAATCGATAGTAAACCCTATAACCCTCGAAAACCTACTGAACAAAACCCAGTCTACTTGTAACTCCGCCGAACCTTGCAACAAGAAAAGACCCACTAATAAGAAACAGAAAAAACTACTCACCTTAAGACAAAAAGAAGCGAGTTTGCCCTCGCTAAAACACCAAACTCCCTTTTTCCTAAGTTTAAAATAAAAAGAACCTAACAACACCCTAAAAAAACACCAAAGACAAAAAGAAATTAAAAAAGTAGAAGCAATTAAACTCATAATACAACAATAATAACAAAAAAGAAAGCTAACAGCATGGACTTTAAAATCAGATAAACCTATCTAATATCATAAAAACACACCTCTGCCCTCTATTATATAAAGATAAATTTAAAAATCCCACTAAATTACGACCTTTTTTCACATAATCAACTATTTAACTAAAATCATTTTGCAATCTCATTTTAACCCCCCTAAAATTCTTGTCCCTTCCCCCCCCCAGGCCCCCCCCCAAACCCCAGGCTCTTCATCCCTCCGGGATCTTTGTTCCTACCCTTCGCTAGTCCCAAATTCACTCCTCAGTCAATCATTCGCCTATTCTTTTTTATTTCTACCTCTGTTTCCAACACAATCCTTTCACTGGTATTTAGTCCTCCGGACCAAGACTATATATCTTGCTACTATACTATATATTATCTTGCTACTATACTATATATTATCTTGCTACTATACTATATATTATCTTGCTACTATACTATATATTATCTTGCTACTATACTATATATTATCTTGCTACTATACTATATATTATCTTGCTACTATCACTTAACTGCTATCTCTCTTTATATAAAAGATTTCGGTTTCACTAATTATTTTAGATCTTATGCTTGCAAAGCACATGTTTTTTTAAACTACAAAACCATTAAAACTTCTCAATTAACAAAATACTTAGCTTACCTAAAAGCTCAAACTAATAATTACTAACAAAGCCTAACATAACCGCTCACACGAAAAGAACAACTTAGAAATAAAATCTAAAAACCCTACTACAACAATACACAGGCACACAAACAATAGCCCGGGTTGTCTTATTTCAACACATTAGTTACCTAATCTTCGTTAAAAGAGGAATCACAAGCAACGCACCAACTACAAAAATCGTTAAACCTAACAGCCTCTAACACTATTGGCATAAAACTGTGATTTGCCCCACAGATCTCAGAACATTGACCATAATAAATCCCAGGACGAGTAATGAAAGTAAACAACTGGTTTATACGACCTGGTACAGCATCCATCTTTACCCCAAGGCTAGGCACAGCTCAAGAATGTATAACATCCCTAGACCTAACCAGAACCCGAATTATTTGATGGAAAGGTAAGACTAGTCGATTATCTACCTCTAACAAACGGGGAAGGCCTTCTTCTAATTCATTTGTTGGTACCATAAAAGAATCAAACATAAACTTATAATAATCCCCAAACTCGTAACTTCAATACCATTGATGGCCTATAACCTTTACAGTTCAATGTACTTCCTTCACCTCTTCAAGTGTATATAGCACTTGTAAAGAGGGATAACCAATTAAAATAAGCATAAACATAGGGACAATAGTCCAGATCGTCTCAACAACCTGACCTTGAAGTAAATGTAAGTTAGTATTAGTGTTAACAACAGCACAAATCAACCTATATACTACTATTACTAAAATTATTGTCATTATAACTAAGACAAAATCATGAAAATGAATTAATTCCCTAGCAAAAGGAGAGGCAACATCTTGTAAACCGAACTGAGCCCAGGTTGACATTTTATACAAATATTCTTGTAGCGACAATATATTTTATTATTAAAACCTTTTCCTGTTTATCTTGAAAGAAGATTTAAGCTAAAAAGTAAAGTTTTACCAAACGACCGGGACATGGACACCATAAGTGCTAAGCCCGCCCTAGCTTCGCAAGCTTTTACAGCTAAGATACTTATGCTGTAAAAGCTCACAGAAACCCCGTAAAATAAACCAAAACAGCACAACAACATAAAAAGTGACATGACAAGTAACTCTAAACATAATAACAAGGATATTATGTAGGCCCGTTTGAAAACTATTCCTAATAAACCAACAGCAAAAATATATCAAAAAGATAAAACAAATAGACTCACCTAGAAGTTCCGGGATTACTCCTTCTTGTGCTTTGCAAGCACATGTTTTTTTTAAACTACAAAACCAATAAAATTATTAACTTAATAACCTCCTATATAAAACCGCTTTTATCCTAATATTTTATGTTTACTATTTATATAAATAAAACTATAGCTTCCGTAAAGTTTTCTCGTAAGAACCAAAAGAAAGCACAAGAACTAAAACCAGAACAACCAAAAGAACTAAACCTACCACTAATATCAAAACAGGGGTGAAATAAAACAAACCAGAGGAACTTCAATCATAGTTTTCTATTAGGAATAACTCTAACTGAGGGTAGCTGAAAAAACTTTTAAAAAAGTAACAAAACCAGGTAATCGAAAGCCCAAAAACTAAACAGGTTTCCTTCCACTCACCTATCATCGGAAAGCGATCTGCAGATAAAGCTTTTGAGTAAGCAAAAACTACTAACATTCCACCTAAATAAGTTAAAAGAACTACCAAGCCTAAAAATGAAGAACCAAACAGAGCTAAAAAGGAACATAAAGACAACGAAACTAAGACAAGACCTAAAGCTCCAAAATAGGGAGATAGTCTGTAAGCAGTTAAAGTCGCCCCCACTACCAATAAACCTAGTATACTAAAAACCATCCTTTTAATTATTTCTAATTATAACACCAACTGGGAGAACCTCAAAAGTATGATGAGAAGGAGGGTATTCAGGATACTGTCACTCCAAGAATCTTTTTGGCCTATTTCCACCATAAGGATATGAAACGCGTTGGTACCTAAAAGCTTCTCACATTAAGAAGATAAAATAAATAGTAGCTACAAGGGTAATCGTATTACCAAACGACCTAACAGAATTCCAAAATCCAAAAGCATCTGGATAATCAGAATACCGCCGAGGCATACCGGCTAAACCTAAGAAATGTTGCGGGAAAAAAGTCAAATTAACTCCAACAAAAGTTAAGAAAAAATGAATCTTCCCATCTAACGAGTGAAACGAAGTACCAAAAAACAAGGGAAACCAATGAAAGATACCAGCAAAAATAGCAAATACAGCACCCATCCTAAGCACATAATGAAAATGTGCTACAACATAATAAGTGTCATGTAATACTATGTCTACTGAAGAGTTAGAAAGAACTACCCCAGTTAAACCACCTACAGTAAACAGAAAAATGAAACCTACAGCCCAAAGTAAAGGAGTTTCTCACCGTAGTGTCGCTCCTTGCAAAGTTGCTAACCACCTAAAAACCTTAACACCAGTAGGAATAGCAATTATCATAGTGGCCGCCGTAAAGTAAGCCCGAGTATCAACATCCATCCCTACTGTGAACATATGATGCGCTCATACTAAAAACCCTAAAACACCTATAGAAATTATAGAATACACCATACCTAAGTACCCGAAAGGTTGAACCTTTCCAGAATAATGAGTCACTATATGTGAAATCATTCCAAAACCAGGTAAAATTAGAATGTAAACTTCTGGGTGACCGAAAAACCAAAATAGATGTTGGAATAAAAGAGGGTCTCCTCCCCCAGTCGGGTCAAAAAAAGAAGTTTTAATATTACGATCTGTTAATAACATAGTAATAGCACCAGCTAAAACCGGTAGAGAAAGCAATAGCAAAAAAGAAGTTACAAATATAGACCAAACAAAAAGAGGTAAACGATCTCATCGTAGACCAAAGCAACGCATATTATAAATAGTAGTAATAAAGTTTATTGAAGCTAAAATAGAAGAAGCCCCAGCCAAATGTAAAGAGAAAATAGCCAGATCAACTGAAGCTCCCGCATGAGCTATGTTCCTAGAAAGCGGAGGATAAACTGTTCACCCAGTCCCCACTCCTCTCTCAACAATTGCTGAGGCTATTAATAAAAGAAAAGAAGGAGGAATTAATCAAAACCTCATATTTTTCATTCGTGGGAAAGCCATATCTGGAGCACCTATCATTAAAGGAACTAATCAATTTCCAAACCCACCAATCATTACAGGCATCACCATAAAAAAGATCATGATAAATGCATGAGCTGTCACAACCACTTTATATATCTGGTCTTTACCTAAAAGAGCTCCTCCTTGAGCTAATTCCATCCGTATAATCACCCTAAGCGCAGTACCTACTAAACCCGCCCACACTCCAAAAAGAAGATATAGAGTTCCTATATCCTTATGTTTTGTGGAAAAGAACCAACGTTCAAATTTCATTC